AAATATGAAATCTACCACAAAAAATTAATATTTTTTAGGAATTTAAGGCGGAAATGGACGTATTTTTTTCTTTTAATAAATATCTATTTTGTACATTTCAATTTGAATTAGGAACTCCGCGTACAAGTGGTAAGTCATTAACTACATATACACATCCGGTCATATATGTATTACCATTATGTATTACAAATTACAATAAAATTACAATAACGAATACAGAAAGAGGAGTTTTTAAAATGCGAGATCTAAAAACATATCTCTCCGTGGCACCGGTAGTAAGTACTCTATGGTTCGGGTCTTTAGCAGGTTTATTGATAGAGATCAATCGTTTTTTTCCGGATGCGTTGATATTCCCCTTTTTTTCATTCTAGCTATTGATATGGGAAGGGGAAGAAGATTAGAGATACAATCAAATATCTGTAACTAATCCCTACCCCTCCCTTCTTTTTTTCTTTGTTTTTTCTTTTTTTCTTTTTTTACTTATTCTTTCTAAATTTTTTCTTTTTTTACTTATTCTTTCTAAAAAAAAAAAAAAACAAAGAAAAAGCGGTTTCACCCTCAGTGAAACTATGAACTCGGGCTCAGGCTCAAATTAAATTAATAATAGAATGGAAATGCGGTGGTTGGGGCAACAATATCATACAAGATACTTAACTGAAAATGAAATACTGTACGGCAATTAAAAATTATAAATATAGTTAGAAATCATTATATTACTTATTATTTATTACTATATTGATTGCAACAAAATATTTCTTTCATAATTTGATTTCGAGTTACCTGCTTCTATTTTTGTGTCCTTTCTTCTTCCTTGCTTCGGGTCGGAAAATTAAAGAATTGAGTGAATCAAAAACCAAAGGAGGTTCATGGCTAAGGGTAAAGATGTCCGAGTAACGGTTATTTTGGAATGTACCAGTTGTGTTCGAAATCGTGTTAATAAGGAATCAATGGGCATTTCCAGATATATTACTCAAAAGAATCGACACAATACGCCTAGTCGATTGGAATTGAGAAAATTCTGTCCCTGTTGTTACAAACATACGATTCATGGGGAGATAAAGAAATAGATCGAACCGATCGCTCGTGTGTCAGTCTTCCAAGGAAGATGAAAAATTACATATTATATATAACAATATATATATATAATTTATTTGAATTTATTTTTTAATTTATTTAAATATAAACAAATAAATATAAACAAACCAAATCCTATTTCGATCGGATCAAAGATGATGTAGAATTAAGAAATAGGATTGGGATTTTCAGGATAAGGAATAAACAAACCATGGATAAATCCAAGCGAATCTTTCTTAAATCTAAGCGATCTTTTCGTAGGCGTTTGCCTCCGATCCAATCGGGGGATCGAATTGATTATAGAAACATGAGTTTAATTAGTCGATTTATTAGCGAACAAGGAAAAATATTATCTAGACGGGTGAATAGATTGACCTTAAAACAACAACGATTAATTACTATTGCTATAAAACAAGCTCGTATTTTATCTCCGTTACCTTTTCTTAATAATGAGAAACAATTTGAAAGAAGCGAGTCAACCGCTAGAGCTGCTGGTCTTAGAACCAGAAAAAAAATAGGTTGACTCTTCAATTGAATTGAATCAAAATAAAATTCCAATCCAAACTCAAATGCGGATTGACGTTTTTTTTTTTTGTTCGAAAAATCGTAAAATCGAAATGTCCTGTCGTAAGAAAAAAAATGGGAGAAGAGGAATAAATATTTTTTATTTAACGTCTTTCTTCATTTTGATGACTTTATCATATTTTATCATACTAATTTCTACTCTACCTTCCCAGAGTTCATTCTCCAGGGAACTCCATTTAAACTATTCCAACGGATTCCTTCCAATCTCTTTATTTTATGATCTCATTGGAAATCATATAAAGACAACTCTTATTTAATATAGCTATTTGTGCAAGTATTTTACGATTAAGAAGTAACTGTCTCTTGTACAGATTGTGTATAAATTTACTATAACTGAAGTATACTTTATTCTCGCGAATTACTGCATTTATCCGAGTGATCCACAACCGACGAAAATCTCTCTTTTGTCTACCTCTATCCCGATGAGCCGAAACCAAAGCTCTTATTTTCTGTTGAGTAATAGTACGAGTAAGTCTTGAATGAGCCCCTCGAAAGGTTGATGCAAATAAACGAATTTTTGTTCTACGTCTTCGAGCTATATACCCTCGTTTAATTCTGGTCATTGAATAAATGAAACTTTGATGAATAACTAATTGATTTCCTTTCTTTCAGTTATTCCCTTCCCGTATCCTAGTCTATTAATAACAAAACGGATTCTTCCAATGTATAAAATTTAAATTCCAATGGCTTTTGCTACTATAACCTTCCCGACCACGATTTTTTTTTTTTTTTTTTTTTCTAGGTGAAATGCCTAGAAAAAAATTGTATTGATATTAGGTATCAAAAACACATAAAACATAAAAGTAGTAAATATAAATGGATATAGTGGGTTCCATCGTTTCTATGGTTACTTCTTAAACGGTGAGGTCCTCTCTATACACCGGAGCCCTTCTTTCATTTAATCAATGTTATTGTTAACTTGTACAGTTCACACTCTTTGGCTCTACCCATAATTATCCAGTACGAGGTCTTTCACAATGAGATCTACTTATACAGTAACGGTATTTAATTATGAAGATTAGCTGAGTAGCTGACCCTGTTAGTCCGTTCTTGCAAGAGTAAGGCATAATTTTTCTGCTTTTTAAAATAGTATTTCCCCTGCTTAATGGATATCATTTGCTATCAATGGAGAATTCTTTCTCATCTTAAATTTAAAACGGAGTTGATTGGATTTGCACCAACGGAAACCATACATTTGATACCACAATAGAAGGATAGATCTTTTTTATTTTTAGATATTGAATGGAGTTCTTCCATTCTAGTCTATTCACTGGTACTGATCGTTGATACTGGATCAATTGTTTTCTTTCTTTTGTCCTAGCCCATGATCTGAACGAGTCGCACATACACCCTAGTACATGTTCCTCGTCGCTGAGGACATCCCCCAAGAGCGGGGGATTTCGTGACATTTCTGATTGGCTGTCTTGTGTTTCTAATAAGTTGTTTAATAGTTGGCATATTGAATCATATACATAATGGGCTGGTTTAGATCGATCTTAACCGGATGATTATGAATTATTTTATTTCTATATTAATAGATTAATGAATAGAATATTAAATCCGGTAAGAAGATAAAATCTCAAATCATCAATTCGTCTGAAATTTTTGTTATTTTTTCTTTTTTATTCAGTCGCTACAAGATCAACAATTCCATGAGCTTGGGCTTCTGTTGCTGACATAAAAACATCTCTTTCCATATCTTCGGATACAACCCATAAGGGTTTGCCTGTCCTTTGTACATAAACCCTTGTGACGGTTTCGCGCAGCTTCAAAAGTTCTTCCGCTTCCAAGATAAATTCTCCCGTCTGTGCCTCATAAAAAGAACTAGCAGGTTGATGGATCATTACCCTGATGATATAACATAATAAATGTTTATTCTATCTCGCATGATGATAAGGTGAAGAGATAAAGAATAATAAAATATATAATTGAACAACCGTACAGGCATCTTTTACGCATTGCATACGGCTCTATAATGGAATTCGTTTTTACCTTACTTAAATATCAAATAAATTAAATATAGGGTCTATCAGACTCGGGTTGGTAAATGGTCCAATAACCACCCTTCTTTTTGTTTTTGGAGTAGTTCAAAAATACTATGATGGCTCCGTTGCTTTATATATTTATTTCGTCTGTTATTTAGCAATCCCAAAGTTTCTTTTTTTTTTTTTTTCAAATAAAAAAACAAGATTTTTTTTATTTTCATATTCTTTCATAACCTAAATATTGTTAAGAGCCTCCCGGCGTGAAAACAAAAAAGTTTGTGACGCTGAAATAGGCCTCCCGATAGATTAGATAAAATCGGAAATACCTTTTATCTCATACTACTCTTTCGATACATAATTTAAGGGTTAAAAAAATTTATCATATCGAATTCGAAGTGCCATGCTATTATTACTTAATATTCATATTTCATATAGCGCGAAGGCATAGTCTTCTTTTTTCTCTCAAATCAAATAAAAAACTCATTGGCGCCAAGCGTGAGGGAATGCTAGACGTTTGGTAATTTCTCCTCCGACCAGAATAAAAGATCCCATTGAAGCGGCTAATCCCATGCATATTGTCTGTATATCTGGTCGCACAAATTGCATAGTATCATAAATAGCTACTCCGGGTATTACCCATCCGCCAGGAGAATTTATAAACAAATATAGATCTTTGGTATCATCCTCTATACTGAGATATACCATAAGACCAATAAGTTGATTCGAGATCTCGCTATCAACCCCTTGGCCTAAAAAAAGTAATCTTTCTCGATAAAGTCGGTTGATTGGGATAAAGTTGTATCCCTTAGAAACCGTACATGCACCTTTTGATGCATACGGTTCAACAAAAATAACGAAAAAAAAAAAAAGAATCAATGTGTAGATGTAGATTCTAGCGCTTTCTTTTATTTTATTTTCTTTTTCATACCAGGTATAAAAAGGGGCTTTTCTTTCATTTTTCAAAAAAGATGGGTTTTGGCCTGTTTTGTTTATCTATAAAAAAAAATTACTAAATTTATCTAACTAACTTTTCATTGATGTATTGTTTCATCGAGATACAATCTCAATCGCGATGTAATTTTCTTGTTCCTGAATGGGCTTCTTCAATTTTTTTAGGTTTATGCTCTACTCCGAGTAAAGATCCGCCCGATTTGGATTTGCACATATATGACAAATGCCCCAATACCACGTCCTTTTGCTACGACTTCCTTTTTACAATTTATTTCATGTCTTACAACAGATATTCAATGCATTCATCATATTACTCGATTGATTAACTGTTTGAGATCACTTCTATTATAAATATATAAAGAAATAGAATATGATAGAAATAGTAATCATAAATAGATTTTTTAC